ATTTTTAAAGAACTTAAAAAAAAAATTCGAAAAACGAAAAATAATCATTTTCGAGTTATAAGCGTTTTAAAAGAAAGAACAAAAAATATAAATTTATTTCTGTTTATAAAAAAAATAAAAAAAGAACTCTTAAAAGTCCATCCAACTCGATTATTTATATTGAGAAAGGTGTATGAACCCGGCGAAACTAACCAAAAAAAAGATTCTATAATTAGGAATCAGATAATTCACGACTCGTTTAGAAAAATAAAATCTACAGATAATACAAATTATTCACTGAGAGAAAAAAAAATTAAAAATCTGGCTGATAGAACAAGCACAATCAGAAAGAAAACAAAGAGTCTTACAAAAGAAAAAAACAGCAACGCCAAGAAAAGAAGTAGTCCTAACAAAACAAGTTATAGTTATAATGGAAAAGAAAAATCACCAAAAATTTTTTGGAAAATATTAAAAATAAAAAAAAGAAGAAATCGATTAATCTATAAATTAGATTTGTTTATAAAAATTTTCATTAAAAGAATATACATGGATATCTTTCTATGTATCATTCATATTGCCAGAATTCCTACACAACTAGTTCTTGAATCAATAAATTTTTGTTTTGATAAATACATTTACAATAATAAAACAAACCAAGAAATAAAAAAAAAAAAAAACAAAAAAGAAATTAACTTTATTTCGACTCTAAAAAGTGAACTTTACAATATTAAGAATAGTAAGAGGAATTCACATCTTTTTTTTGACTTATCCTCTTTATCACAAGCATATGTATTTTACAAATTATCACAAACCCAAGTTATTAATTTGTATAAGTTAAGATCTATTTTTGAGTATCACGGAACTCCCGTTTTTCTTAAGACTGCAATAAAAAATTATTTTGTAACACAAGGAATATTTCATTCCGAATTAAGACATACTTCAAGTTCTGAAACGAATCAATGGAAAAACTGGTTAAGAGGTCATTATCAATACAATTTATCTCAGATTAGATGGTTTGAATTAATACCACAAAAATGGCGAACTACAATAAATGAAGGTGGTATTACCCAAAATAAAGATTTAACAAAATGGAATTCGTATGAAAAAGATCAATTACTTTATCACAAAAAACAAAAGGATTTTAAAGTATATCCATTACCAAACCAAAAAGATAATTTTCCAAAATACTATATATATAATCTTTTATCATATAAATCGATTAATTCTGAAATTAAGAAGTCCTCATATATTATTTATGGATCACCATCAGAATTAAATAACAACCAAAAAATTACTTTTAATTACAACAATTCTAAACAAAATTTATTTGAAAGCCTGGAGGAAATTCCCATCAATCATTATCTAGAAAAGGGCGATATTATGTATATGCAAAAAAATCCAGATAGAAAATATTTTGATTGGACAATTCTAAATTTTTTTCTAAGACAAAAAATAGATATTAAGGCCTGGACCAAAATGGATTATAGCAGTAATATAAATACTAAGCTTGGAAGTAAGAATTACCAAAAAATTGAGAAAATGGATAAAAACGATATTTTTTATCTGATGATTCATCAAGATTTAGAAATAAATCCAATCAATGACAAGAAACTCTTTTTTGATTGGATGGAAATGAATGAAGAAATCCTAAACCCAATATCAACAAATATGAAACTTCCGTTCTTCCCAGAATTTGTGCCACTTTATAATGTATACAAACTAAAACCATGGATTATACCAAGCAAATTACTTCTTTTAAATTTAAATAAAAAGAAAAACATCAATGAAAAGAAAAAATTCCATTTTTTTAGACCATCGAATGAAAAAAGATATTCTGAATTAATGAATCGAAATCAAGAAGAAAAAGAACCCGCGGGCCGAAGAGTCCTTGGATCATATTCACAAAACCAAGATAAAATGAAAAAACAATATAAGATCCGAAATAAGATGAGACCAGAAATAATTTTCTTACGGAAACACTATTTGCTTTTTCAATGGATAATCGATGATGGTTTAATTCCGAATTTAACTGAAAGAATGATCAATAATATCAAGATATATTGTTACTTGCTTGGACTGATAAATCCAAGAGATACTACTATATCGTCTATTCAAAGGAAAGAAATAAATCTGGATATAATGGTGATTCGAAAAAAATTGACTCCTATGGAATTGAATAAAAAGGGGATATTTTTTATCGATCCCATTCGTTTGTCTGTAAAAAACGACGGATACTTTATTATATATCAAACCGTAGGTATATCGTTGGTTCATAAAAGTAAGTACCAAACTCCTCAAAGATATCGAGAACAAAGATATATCAATAAAAATAAATTGGATGAATCTATCCCAAGATATCAAATAATAATTCGAAAGAGAGACAAAAAACATTATGATTTTATCGTTCCTGAAAAGATTTTATCATCTAGACGTCGTAGAGAATTGAGAATTTTAATTTCTTTCAACTCAAAGAATATAAATAGTGTGGATAAAAATCGAGTATTTTGTAACAAAAAGAACA